GCTATACCAATGAGTAATCTCTTAATTTTTATTTAAATGGCAGTTCCAAAAAAACGTACTTCTGCATCAAAAAAGCGTATTCGTAAAAATTTTTGGAAAAAGAAGGGGTATCGGGCAGCGTTAAAAGCATTTTCCTTAGGTAAATCTCTTTCTACCGGGAATTCAAAAAGTTTTTTTGTGCGACAAACAAATAAACTGAGTAATAAAACATAACACATTGGAATAATCTAAACCGGTCTGACTCCAAAATGGAGTTATTTCATTTCAAAAATAAAATTCCCGAATTCCATTTCCTTCAACGGGGAATGGAATTCGTTACGCTCTTATAGAATCCGGAGGATAAGAATTCTTCTGCTTACCTTACCCAACTCAAAAAGTATTCTTTTCGTTTTTAGTATATTTTCTCATTTTCAAGTTGGGAGCCTTATTTTCCCCATTAACTTATTGGTAATATAAGATTTTCTTTTTTATACATACAACTTTATACAACTTCCTTACTTTTTGATTTTATATAAATTCTTATATAGCCCCTATATATCTCGCTATCAATCCACACAAAAACGAAAAGATTTTGGATAAATATGTGTCCATTTTGAATGATCTAAAATAGGTTCTTTTTTTTTTGTTCATCAATAAAATGGCTTTTTTGGTTTCACTTTTTGAAATCAAATAAATTAAATCAAAAATAGTTAATTAAAATTAAAAAAAAAAATATTTTTTGGGGAGGGAGGGTTCTATTCCTTAATTCATAGTAGGATTTACAAGAGTTGAATCGAGAAGAGTATAAAATACAAAATAAAACAAAAATCTTAAACGAAACTGATGAACCTTCAAATACCTATTTGAACAAATTTTTATTCATCAATTTGAATCTTTCCTAAAAAATATTGCACTCGATTTTATTCGTAAATATAGACGATTATTTATTAATAGGTTATTATCAGGTCAAGACAGGCCGCTATGGTGAAATCGGTAGACACGCTGCTCTTAGGAAGCAGTGCTAGAGCATCTCGGTTCGAGTCCGAGTGGCGGCATATCATTTCTTAAAAAAAATAGATCCTATAATAAATAATAAATTCAATTGCTAATTTCGATTTTATAATTTAGGAACTCTTTATTTTATGATATTTTCAACCTTAGAGCATATATTAACTCATATTTCTTTTTCGATCGTTTCGATTATAATTACAATTCATTTGATAACCTTTTTAGTCGATGAAATCGTAAAACTAGATGATTCATCCAAAACGGGCATGATAATGGCTTTTTTCTGTATAACAGGATTATTAATTTCGCGTTGGATTTATTCGGGACATTTTCCACTAAGTGATTTATATGAATCGTTAATCTTTCTTTCATGGAGTTTTTCCTTTATTTATATAGTTTCATATTTAAAAAAAAACCAAAATATTCTAAGCACAATAATTGGCCCGAGTGCTATTTTTTCCCAGGGCTTTGCTACTTCAGGGCTTTTAACTGAAATACACGAATCAACAATATTAGTACCCGCTCTTCAATCCGAGTGGCTAATAATGCACGTAAGTATGATGATATTAGGCTATGCGGCCCTTTTATGTGGATCATTATTATCAGTATCCCTTCTAGTCATTACTGTTAGAAAAAAGAGAAAGATTTTTTCTACGAGTAATCATTTATTGAATTTAAATAAGTCATTTTTTGTTGGTGAATTCCAATATATCAATGAACAAAGGGATGTTTTACAAAAAACTTCTTTTTTTTTCCCAAGGAATTATTATAGATCACAATTGATCCAAAAATTGGATTATTGGGGCTATCGGGTTATTAGTCTAGGATTTATCTTTTTAACCATAGGAATTCTTTCTGGAGCAGTATGGGCTAACGAAGCGTGGGGATCCTATTGGAGTTGGGACCCAAAGGAAACTTGGGCTTTTATTACTTGGATAATATTTTCAATTTATTTACATACTCGAACAAATATAAAACTGAAGGGTACAAATTCAGCAATTGTGGCGTCTATTGGATTTCTTATAATTTGGATATGCTATTTTGGAGTCAATCTATTAGGAATAGGACTACATAGTTATGGTTCATTTACATTAACATCTAATTGAATTCAAAAAAAAGGGGAGTTCTTGCAAATAGCAATAAAAGGGTCTACAAGGTATATCAGATAAAAAAACTTTGTGTGAATTGGCGAGAGCCTGTCGAATCATATTTGATTATGATTCGATAGGCTCTTTGTCATTGTACCATTTTACAACGAACGCTTTTGAAAATGATAAGATTTATCAATTATCTAAAAAAAGAATTAGATAGAATAACTTCAACCTTTTCAACTGATAGTGAAAGAACGAAATCGGGGTACATACCAATACCGAGTACAGGTAAAAAAATAGAAACCGAAAGAAATAACTCTCGCGGCCCAGAATCCAAAAAATAAGAGTCTGAACCATTCAATATCTTGTATCCATAAAACATCTGTCGTAACATAGATAATAAATAAATAGGAGTTAATATCATTCCAATTGCCATTACAAAAGTAATTGGGAGTTTTGTCATTAAAAGATATTTTGGACTAGTAATTAGTCCAAAAAAAACTATTAATTCGGCAACAAAACCACTCAGGCCAGGTAATGCAAGGGACGCCATCGAAAAACTACTGAACATCGTGAATATTTTTGGCATTGGAATACCTATTCCACCCATTTCGTCAAGATAAACAAGACGTATTCTATCATAAGTTGTTCCGGCCAAGAAAAAAAGCGCCGCGCCAATAAATCCATGAGAGATTATTTGTAAAAGGGCTCCGTTGAGTCCCATATCTGTGATAGAACCAATTCCTATAATTATGAAACCCATATGAGATACAGAGGAGTAGGCTATTCTTTTTTTTAAATTGCGTTGACCGAGAGATGTTGAAGCTGCATAGATTATTTGCATTGCGCCTACTACCATTAACCAAGGAGAAAATATAGAATGAGCATGAGGAAATAATTCCATATTGATCCGAACTAATCCATACGCTCCCATTTTTAATAAGATTCCGGCTAGAAGCATACAAGTACTATAATGTGCTTCTCCATGGGTATCGGGTAACCATATATGTAGGGGTATGATTGGCAATTTGACAGCAAAAGCAAGAAAAAATCCAATATAAAAAAGTATTTCTAAGTTCACAGGATAGGACCGGTTGGCTAATATTTCAAAATTTAATGTTGGTTCAGTAGAACCATATAAACCGATACCTAGAACTCCCATTAAAAGAAAAACAGAACCCCCCGCCGTGTACAAAATAAATTTTGTAGCTGAGTACAGACGTTTTTTTCCTCCCCACATCGATACAAGTAGATAAACGGGAATTAATTCTAACTCCCACATGAGGAAAAAAAGTAAAAGATCTCTAGAAGAAAATAATCCTATTTGACCACTGTACATTGCTAACATCAGGAAATGAAATAATCGAGAATCTCGAGTAACCGGCCAAGCCGCTAAAGTAGCTAAAGTCGTGATGAATCCCGTCAGTAAAATGGGTCCTATAGAGAGTCCATCTATTCCTAATCTCCAATGGAAATCTAAAAAATGGATCCATTTATAATCCTCCATTAGTTGGATTAATGGATCATCGGATTGAAAATGATAGCAGAATGCATAAGTCGTTAGAAGAAGTTCTAAGGTACACATACATATAGTATACCACCTTATTACTCTATTTCCCCTGTGTGGAAGAAAAAAAATGAAGCAACCCACAAATATTGGTAAAACTACAATTATTGTTAAGCAAGGAAAATGGTTCGTGGTAAAGACAAGATACACTTGGGCCAGAAAAATCCGTGCTCAAAATCAAATTAAATTGAGCACGGATTTTTTCGATAAACAAACAAAGAAAATGGATTCAAGTAGAGTTTTATGGAATATATCAATAAGCTAGACCCATACTGCGAGTTGTTTCATGCCATAAATAAACCCGAACGCTCAAAAAATCCGTTGGACAGGCGGATTCACATCTCTTACAACCAACGCAGTCCTCAGTCCTTGGAGCAGAGGCAATTTGTTTAGCTTTACATCCATCCCAGGGTATCATTTCTAATACATCCGTGGGGCACGCCCGGACACATTGAGTACATCCTATACATGTGTCATAAATCTTTACTGAATGTGACATTGGATCTATACGTTTTTGAACGCCATAAATTTTCGGTCTAGTAAACTAACTTATAAATGAATCCTATAGTTAGATACCAGACGAATCAATGAGTGATAAGAATCAATTTACTTACGAATTGATTTATGAGGGAGAGCCAAAATACTTTGATTTCTTATGTTTTTGCAACTACGATTATACCCTACTATAGACATATCAAACCCACTAATTTGAATTATTAATATGCAAAATTAGCATTTATATGATTAATACTATTTATTCAACAAATTGGATTGGTTAATACGAGTTGATTTTCTGTTACGATAAATTGATGAAACAATAGCCGATCCAATAGCTGCTTCAGCGGCTGCAATAGTTATAACAAAAATTGAAAAAATATCTCCTCTTAATTGACGATTATCAAAAATATCAGAAAATGTTACAAAATTTATATTAACTGAATTTAATATAAGTTCAAGACACATAAGGGCTCTAACCATATTTCGACTTGTGATTAATCCATAGATACCAATGGAAAATAAATAGGCACTCAAAACAAGTATATGCTCGAGCATCATTAACCAACTCCTTTTTTATTCATTTTTAATCTGAACAAGAATTCAATCGATTCGATTCTAACAAATATGGAATAATGGAACAGGTTGGTAAGAGATCAATATAAAATTAAAGTCTTTTTATTCTATTTTTTTAGCCAGAAATTCACATTAACGAATTCTAACATTCCTTTTGCGTTGATTCTATTTGAATTACTCATTTTAAAGATTTCTTATTGACGAGCTATAGCAATAGCACCTATTAAAGCGACTAAAAGAATTATTGAAATGAGTTCAAATGGAAGAAAAAAATCTGCTGCTAAATGAATTCCAATTTGTTGACTATTACTTATCAAATCTTGTTCTAGAATCTGATTTGATTTTGTAGTCCAAATGATCCCATACCAGGACGTATCTGGAATAGTAGTAATTAGTGAAATAAAAAGACTTGTACAAACCATTGAAGTAACTCCATCCCCAACCGTCCAAAGATGAAAATCTTTGTAATATTCTGAACCATTCATGAACATCACAGCAAAAAGGATTAAAACGTTTATAGCTCCTACATAAATAAGGAGCTGCGCAGCAGCTACAAAATATGAGTTGGATAGAATATAGAATAAGGATATACAAAAAAGAACCCATCCCAACGAAAAGGCCGAATAAATTGGATTCGGAAGTAATACTACTGCCAGACTTCCTAATATAAGACCCGATCCCAGAAATACTAAAAGAAAATCATGTATTGGTCCAGGTAAATCCATTTGATTTTATCAAAAAAATCGAAATATTTCATGCCTTTGTTGACCTGACCAGGAAAAAAGAAGTTATCTTTTTTTAGTATACTTCTTAATTGAATGAAATTTTAACGTGGTTGATTTGGATTGATGTAAATACATTTATTGGACTACTCTTATTATCAAAGCAATCGAAGCAGAGGTTCAAACTTTATATTTTCAACTCATTATTCGAATAGAAATGTATTTTTAATCAAAAAGAAGCCGCGATTTTCACGAACCAGCCCTTCTTTTGTATTGACCAAGCAAAAACCTCAGCAAAAACCCCATTCCTTTCTTTAGATCCAAAACCTATAAAGCTATTTGGATTTGAATTTGTAAATATTTTGTGAATTGAAGGTTTTATACATTTTTTATTTGAGGCAAATTCGAAGAAATTGTTCGAATTGTATAATCTTCAATTATTGATACCGGTAACCGACCTAAAGCAATTTGATTATAATTCAATTCGTGACGATCATAGGCAGAAAGTTCATATTCTTCAGTCATTGATAAACAATTTGTTGGACAATACTCAACGCAATTACCACAAAATATACAGATTCCAAAATCAATACTGTAATTAAGTAATCGTTTCTTTCGAATATCAGTTTGCAATTTCCAATCTACAACGGGTAGATCTATAGGACATACACGAACACATACTTCACAAGCAATGCATTTATCAAATTCAAAGTGGATTCGGCCTCGGAAACGTTCCGATGTGATCAATTTTTCGTAGGGATATTGAATAGTTACAGGTAAACGATTCGCGTGGGACAAGGTGATCATGAAACCTTGACCAATGTACCTGGCAGCTCGGATTGTTTGTTGACCGGAGTTCAAGAACTGAGTTAGCATAGGGAACATATCTGAATATCTATAAATAATTGTACTTTTTCTTTCTCTTGTTTGAGACAAGTTATAAAGAAAAGCCTATTCTATTCCTTTACAGTGAAAGAAGTTGGGACGAAGTTGTTAATAATAGATTACCTAGAGAAATAGGTAAAAGAAATTTCCACCCAAGATTTAAAAGTTGGTCCATTCTCAGTCTCGGTAAAGTCCATCTTGTTGCAATAGAAATGAACAGGAACAAATAAGTTTTAGCTAATGTAATAAAGATACTTATTATTATTCCAAAAACTTGACTTCTTTTATTTATCTCAAAAAGCTCAGGAACGAATAGATATGGAATAGAAAGATTCCAACCCCCCAAGTAAAGAATTGTTACAAATAATGAAGAAACTAGTAGATTTAGATACGAAGCAACATAAAATAAACCAAATTTGATACCTGAATATTCGGTTTGATAACCTGCTACTAATTCTTCTTCTGCTTCTGGTAAATCAAAAGGTAATCTCTCACACTCGGCTAGAGAAGAAATCAGAAAAACAATAAACCCTATAGGTTGACGCCATAAATTCCATCCCCAAAAACCATATTTGGATTGCGCTTCAACTATATCAACTGTACTTAAACTGTTAGATAATCCTAGTCGACGCTAACATCACCGTTACCGTCGCTATTACAGAACCGTACATGAGATTTTCACCTCATACGGCTCCTCATAGGTCACAAATAAATCTAAGGACCTTTCCACATTAGTTCTCTTGATGTGTTTGTAGGATCTATAGAGAATGCAATTCTTATCCTAGGGCCTAGAATTAGACCAATGGAATTCTGTCTGCTAGATTTTTAATACAAAAGTGCTTCTGAATTGATCTCATCTTTTAATAATTTTTCTTTGTTGATTAATAACTTTATCCTTGAATGAAAAAAGACTTTTTAGAGAATATCGCATAGATATTTCAACCCATCATTTTCTCATTTTTGATTACGAAAAAGAATTAGATATAGTCCTGAATAAAAAAAGATCTCTTTTTGCAATTCTCGTTTTTAGATTTTAGTTCGTTCCTATTCTCCTTTCTCAGAAAAGGGACATTACCCATAGTAAAAGATTTCTTCGTTTTTGATAGTTATTTACTTAATTGGTGGATAGGAACATACTCTGGATGAAATCGCGGGGAGTACTTCTTAATAATTTCTACCAACTTAAAGCCCCAATTCGAATTACTTTTCTATAAAAGAAAATACCCTATATGGATAATTTCCAGAATCTCTATTACTAATCCTTTGTGTATTTTTGTCTTCCTAACCATCCACTCATTTTTTTTGAATCTCTCATTTAGGGATCGTAATAGTTAATAGTATAGTAAAAACCCCATACGGTTGATCTTTTGAACCCGCTTCAAGACAAACTGACTAATCAACCAATCTTGGGATAAACAGTCTGGACTGCTTATGTTTACTTTCACTTACTTCTTGTACATAGGAAATGAGATTAAATTCCTTTAACAGCAAAATTGGAAGCCGTTTTATTTCACTCATATAACTATCTGGTTTAATTCATCAACCCAATGATGAATAAAAAAATGGATATTCCAATCATTTAACTTTCTTGCTAGAAAGAAAATAAATAAGGGAAATTTTATGTCTCACCGAATCACACGTAGAGATATTGATAATACACATAAGGTTAATGGTATTTCATAACTAATTGATTGAGCAGCAGCCCTTAATCCACCTAAAAAAGAATATTTATTATTTGATCCATATCCCGACATAAGAAGTCCAATGGGAGCAAGACTTGAAACAGCGATCCATAAAAAAACACCAATACTAAGATCGGCGAGAATAAAACGATAGCTAAAAGGAATTACTGAATAACTTAGTAAAATGGATATGACTGCTATGGATGGACCGAGACTGAATAAACGAGTATCTCCTCTAGATGGAAGAATATTTTCTTTGAAAAGTAGTTTTGTACCATCTGCTAAAGCTTGAAGAATTCCCAAGGGCCCCGCGTATTCGGGTCCAATACGTTGTTGTATCCCTGCAGATATTTCTCTTTCTAACCAAACAATTACTAGTACACCTAATGTGATTCCTAATACAAGAATGAAAATAGGGATAAGCATCCATATGATCCCATAGACTTCTTTTAAGGATCCCAATCTGAAAAAAGAATTGATAGCTTCTATTTTTGTTGTATCAATTATCATTTCAACGATCAACTTCTCCCATAATAATATCTATGCTACCTAGTATCGTCATAATATCAGCCAATTTCATTCTTTTAACTAACTGGGGAAGAATTTGCAAGTTGATAAAACCCGGCGGTCTAATTTTCCATCTCCAAGGAAAAACACTCCGATCTCCTATCAGAAAAATTCCTAATTCTCCTTTTGGTGCTTCGACTCTTACATAAAGTTCTTGCTTGGACAATTCAAAAGTCGGAGAAGGTTTTTTACTAATAAATCGATATTCAAAATCATTCCATTCGGGATCTTTTATTCGATCAAAGCGTCGGCTTTCTAAATTCTCATAGGGCCCCCCTGGAATTCCTTCCAGAGCCTGCTGGATAATTTTTATAGATTCTGTCATTTCGCCAACTCGTACTAAATACCGAGCTAATGAATCCCCCTCTTTTTGCCATTGAATCTCCCAATCAAATTCCTCGTAACACTCATAACGATCAACTTTACGAAGATCCCATTGTATTCCGGAAGCTCGTAGCGTTGGTCCCGATAAACCCCAGTTTAGTGCTTCTTCTCCGCCAATAATACCTACGCCCTCAACCCGTTCTAAAAAAATAGGATTCCGTGTAATAAGCTTTTGATATTCAGCAACCCCGGTTAAAAAATAATCGCAAAAATCCAAACATTTATCTATCCAGCCATGAGGTAGATCAGCAGCAACTCCGCCGATACGAAAAAAATTATGCATCATGCGCATCCCGGTAGCAGCTTCAAATAGGTCATATATCAATTCTCGTTCTCGAAAAATATAGAAGAAAGGAGTCTGCGCCCCAATATCTGCCATAAAAGGACCAAGCCATAACAAATGGGAAGCGATACGACTCAACTCTAACATAATAGCTCTGATATAGCTAGCTCTTTTAGGTACTTGAATATTCCCCAGCTGTTCGGGCCCGTTTACGGTTATTGCTTCTGTGAACATAGTAGCTAAATAATCCCAACGTGTTACATAAGGCAAATATTGTATAATTGTTCGATTTTCCGCAATTTTCTCCATCCCTCTATGTAAATAACCCAATACCGGTTCACAGTTAATAACATCTTCACCATCGAGAGTAACGATCAATCGAAGAACACCATGCATTGATGGGTGGTGAGGGCCCATATTGACTATCATGAGGTCTTTTCTTGTAATTGGTGGAATCATAAGTTTTTCTCGAGTCATTCTTCCATGCATTGCTGAAAGTAAAAAGAAAGAAGTTCATCAAAATTTAAACGACTAAGCTCAAATGGTAGCCCGCTTCAAATTAACGAGTTTTTATCTCTCGAATATCCAACTCCCCAATTAATTCTTTATAGCGTCCCGTATTTCTTTTTGACAAATAGGCCAGCATCCGTTGACGTTTTCCCAAAATTTTTCGCAAACCTCTCTGAGATGAAAAGTCTTTTTTGTGCAATTCCAAATGTGAAGTAAGTCTCCTTATCTTAGTGGTGAAACTGAATACTTGAAATTCAACAGACCCCCTAGGGTCTTCGTTTTCTTTTTGAGAAATAACCGAAATCGATGCATTTTTTACCATAAAAAAACGCCCCCTGCCTTTTTTACAGATACAGATATGGATTTTACCGATCAGTAATAATAATGCCATTAATTTGAATGTGGTATATACAATAATCTAATCAAAATTTCTTTATGAACTCCTAATTTCCTGAATTCAAATCAATCAATCCACTTTAAAATTGGTTTTAGATAGGACTAGAAAGGGTTGGTACATTTTTTGGTCGAGGAATTTAGACCTAAAAGAAAGAGGGTTCCATTGATTCATTTCGAGATCGAATTCAGACATTATTCATTTGATATTGGATACTAGAATGAAATATGAGATAAGACATGTCATCTGTGTATTTGTTTGCTTTTATATACCCTATTATATATATAGGGTATAGGATATATAGAAAAAGTGTATTATCAAAAAATTTTCAATCGTGGATACAGATGTATCCTTAACATACCGAAACGGCTACCGTTATTGGTATCAAACCAATAACGATTCATACAAGCTAAATCTTCTAATCGATAATTAGGCCAAAGAAAGAGCTTTAATTTCATTAATTGATTTTTATCTCTATCAAGATGGTTATTGTCATGTGAAACTTGGCTGCTGTTTTTTACGTTCCAAAATACCGGATTTTTCTCTATAGAATTTCTATTTTTTGAATTCAAACAAATCAGAATTCTCAATTTTCTACGGCGTCTAAAGGATAAAAGATTTTCGGTAACAAGTAAATCAAAACGATTTTTGTCTCTATTTCCAGTTATTCTTTGATGGGTTGAAATAGTTTCATTAAAATTATTGTTAGAAGCATGTCCTTGCTCTTGGTATTTTTGATGCTTATTCTTATGAACCAATGAAATACCTATGGTTTGATACATAATAAATTTCCCATCTTTTTGTTCAGACAGACGAATGGGTTCTAGAATAAATACTCCCTTCTTCATAAATTCGGAAAGGGTTAAATTTTTATTAATCATCATTATATCCAAACTCATTTCTTTTTTTTGAATCGAGGATATAGTAATTTTTCTTAGATCTATCAGTTTAAGCAGGAGACAATATACATTGATATTTTTGATCATTCTTTGATTCAAAGTCCCATCCCATCTCAATTGAAAAAGCAAATAACGTTTCAGGAACAAATGTAGTTCGGCTTTCGTGTATTGTTTTTGCTTTTTCCCTTTTTTCATGTTCGATCTTGCATAATTTTCTTCAATATCTTTTTGTTGTGAGAGGACGGATCTCCGCTCTCCTGGACTTGTCGGTTCTTTGTCTTCTTGATTTCGATGCTTTTTATTTGATGCTATCAAAAAAGCACCTTTTTCTTTTTCATTGATCTTTTTATTTTCACTTCTATTTAAATTTAAAAGAAGTAATTTACTTGGTATAAACCAAGGTTTCATTTTATATGTCTTATAAAGTAAGAAAAATTCTGGGAAGAACCAAAGTTCCAGATTGGATATGGGATGCTTTAGCATTTTTTCATTCATTCCCATCCAGTCGCAAAATCCCTTGTGAGAGTTTGGTAAATTGATCTCTGGGATCTTAAGATCAAAAAAATCTTTTTTATAACTTATTTGAGAATTTTTCGTACGAATTTGAGTATTTTGATTCCTATTGGTATCGATTCTGATCCAGGCCTCAATATCGACTTTTTGTATAAAATCAAATTTTAAAATTTCCCAATCAAAATATTTTCTATTCACCGGTTTTTCCGTATGGATCTTTCCTAGATCATTTTTAATAGGGATATTCCTCAGCATATCCAATTTTTTTTTTTTAGGTATGGTATAATAAATCTCGTGATTCGTATTTCCTTGAAAGGAAGATCCATAAAAAAAGCATTCCGTTTTCCTCTCATAATGAAGAAATTTATATGATAAAAGATCATATCGATAGTATTTTAGAAAATTATCTTTTTGATTAAATAATGAATATACTTCAAATTGTTTTTGTTTTTTGGAATTCATTAATGGGTTTTTTTCATATGAATGCCGTTTGCTAAAATTTGCCTTTTTAGCTATACGATGCTGACGAAATATATTTCGCCATTTTTCTGGTATTAATTTCGACCATCCAATCTGAGATAAATGATATTGAGAATGTCCTCTTAACCAGCTTTTCCATGGATTCATTTCATAACTAGGAAGTTTGTTATCTGCTGATTTCGAATCAAGCATTCCTTGTGTTTCAAAAGAATCCTTTATTTTAGGCTTAAGAAAAAAGGGGATTCCTTGATATTGAACAACAGATCTTAACGAATTAGTAACTTGGATTTTTGCTAATTTGTAAAATACATATGCTTGTGGTACATAGGATAAGTCATAAAAAATATCTGAAGTTGCTTTAATATTACTAATATTATCAAGTGGTTTTTTTATACTCGAAATAAACGGAATTGGAGTTTTCTTTTTTTTATTAATTCTTTCTTGTTTTCTTTCATTATTGTAAATGGATTTATCAATAATTTTTTTTGTTAATTTAAGCAAAAGTTCTGTATTTATTCTGGGAATATTAATGATAGATAAAAAGATATCGGTGTATATTTTTTCAATGAAAAATTTTAAAAAAGGAGATAATTTACAGATTAATTGAGCATTTATTCTTTTTAACATTTCTTTGTTTTCGAATTTTTTAGCATTAGAACTTGTAGGACTAAGATTATTTATTCTTGGAGTTACTTTTTTTTTCTCTTTTGTTATTCTTTCTATTTGATTTCGAATTGTACTTGTTCTATCAGCCAGATTCTTCATTTTGTTTTCTGTCAATGAAGAGTTTGTCCAACTCGGAGATGCAATTTGAATTTGATTAAACGATTCGTGAATTATTTGATTGTTTATTATGGAATCCTTTTCTTCTTTAATTTTGCTTGATTCATAGACTCCTACTTCTCTTAATCTAAATAATAGAATTGGATTTACGTTTGAAAGTTCTTTTATTATTCTTTTTCTAAAAAAAACACTTTTGAGAACCCATTTTTTTGTTTCTTTTGAAACTTTTCGAAGTAATTTTGTTTTTCCTTTGAAAACTGTTAGAACTCTAAAATACTTCTTTTTAAATTTTCCAATTTTTTTTTCGAATTCCTTTAAAATGGGTTTAAAAAAGGAAGGTTTTTTTCGGGGTGAACAAAAGGGGAGTTCGGTTTCCATTCCCCAAACTGTTAAAAAACAAAAATCACCTTTTTGCTTTTTCTTTTTCATTAGATCTTTCTGAAAGGATCGTAGTTTCGATTTTTGCGAAGGTTTCAGACAGAAAGGAAATAGGATTTTTATTTGAATACCATCCGTCAACCAGTTTTTTGGAAATTCGGTTTCGGATAATGGACTACCATTATAGGTGCATTTAATATGGATTTCTTTATTCCATTCTTGGAAATCCTCAGACCATTCAGGAAGTTGCAATAGGAATATACGCCCAAGGTTTTTGGCAATTATCAACGAAGGTAATAGAATATATCTTCTAAAAATAGATTGAGTTAGTAACACGCAACCTCTTATTCCTTGCGCAAACGGAATACGCTTCCAGGCCTCGGCTACTTTTATTCGTGCTTTTTCCTTGCTTTTGTTCTGTTCTTTTTTTTCTTTTCTTTTTGTTTGTTCTTTTGTATACTCTACAATTTTAAATGCTTCCCCCTTATCCAACCCGTTTTTAAAAATGAGTTTTCTCAACCCGGAGATATCAAAAGGGGATTTTTGTAGTCTCTCCAAAAAAAGGGGGGAATGTGGATTTGCTCGAAACAATTCCAAAATAACCAGTTTACGCCTTTGAGCCCGCATAGAACCTTTGATTATACCGTGCCGAAAGTCTGCTTGTTGTAAATAGCGCATTAAAGCCACTTCCTTTCTTTGACTTTTATCCGACATTTTAGTATTCGTAGTATTAGGATCAGTAGTCTGCTTGGTAGCAGTAAAAATAACTACACGTTTGCCCCTTCTTGAACGAATTTGATGATCTATTGGTATGTCTTCTTTATATTCTCTTGATTGTTGTTCTAAATCGGTAATTAATTTGTATGACCATCGAGGGAGTTTTTTTTTTATTTCTTTTATTCTAATCGATTTTCTGTTTATTTTTTGACCATTAGCATCAGTTACAATTTTATTTAAATTTAATAAATAGTTAAAATATTTTGTTTCTTTTTGAAAATCGATTTTTCCTTCTGAAAATAAGGAAAGGCTACTCGGATTTAGATTCGTAGATCCTGATTTTTTAACAAATTTACTGATGAAAGTTAAAAAATTAACAATTTCTGTTGATAATGATTTTTGCTCAAATCTATTTATTTTTTGTTCAAATTCTTGATAATCAGTATCCGGGAGAAGTATACCATGAATACGATTTATCCCAAACGGATCTAGGAGATTTTCTATCAAAGTTTTTTTTAGGGTTGAGGGCGAAGGGCTTTTGTAGATTGTTTTCCGATATGATCCGTTCAGTAAAGGATCATACTTTTTTGATAAGTATTCTTTTGTAGAATCGTCATTACACAATCGAGTCCGTGTTTCGAGTATATTCAAATAAATATTTTCTTTGTCTAAAGCTTTAATTCGGTTTAGAAACTCGTTGTTCAAATTTTTCTCTTTTTGTTTGTTGGTATAAACCCAAGGGTTGTAGAGTTCATTAAATGAAAATTTTTCGATTATAGGCGGGGATATCCTTTTTTTGATCATTTCCAAAAAAATGGATAAACTGGGAGGATACGTAAAAGAGATTCTTTCTTTTCCATCACTTTGACATATGTCAAAAAAATATTGTGACATCTCGTTTCTGACAGCCTTATCAAATCGCTTATTTTTTCTGTATCGAAATGGTCGATTCCAGCGATTCGAATCAAAAAGAATAGTTATAAGAGGTTTGTCAAAGAAAATTAGTTCTTTGTTTTCTGTTTTTTGATCAAATATTTGCAATCTTGAATTATCCTGATTGTCATTGAAATTCATTAGATAAGACTCT